ATTCAATAATAAATAATCAGATTCAGATAACTCATAAATCACCCATTCAAAGCCAATTCAAGAATTCAACAAATTATTCCGTGACAGAAATAAAAATGAAAGATCTGGGAAATAGGACAAGAATAATAAGAAATCAAATAGAAAAAATTAGTCCTAACAAAACACGTTATGGTGTTAAAAGATTCGAATCGCACAAAAATATTAGTCAGATATTTAAAAGAGGAAATGCTCGATTAAGCCGTAAATCAAGTTATTTTATAAAATTTTTTATAGAAAAAATCTACATAGATATATTTCTATATATTTTTAATGTTTCCATAATTAATACAGAACGTTTTCATGAATCAACAAAAAATTTAATTGAAAAATCCATTTGCAATAATAAAACAAGTCAAAAAAGAATTGATACAACAAATAAAAATACAATTAAGTTTCTTTCGACTATAAAAAAATCACCTTTCCGATTTAGTAGTAATATTAATAGGAATTCGAAGATTCCTTATGATTTATCTTTTTTGTCGCAAGCCTATGTATTTTACAAATTATCACAAGCAAAAATAATTAACTTATATAAGCTAAAATATAAGTTAAGATCTATCTTTCAATATCATGGAACGTCTTTATTTGTTAAAAAAGAAATAAAAGATTATTTTGAAACACAAGGAATAACTCCTTACGAACTAAGTACTAAGAAACTTCCGAATTTTTTAATGAATCAATGGAAAAAATGGTTAAAAAGTAATTATCAATATGATTTATCTCGTATAAAATGGTCTCGATTAGTACCACAAAAATGGCGAAATACAGTCAATGAACATTGTAAGCTTGAAAAAAAAAAAAAATGGAATTCATATGAATATGAAAAAGAACAATTAATTAATTACAATTACAAAAATGCCAATAATTCTGAAGCCCATTTATTGTTATTATCAGATCAAAAAGATAATTTAAAAAAAAACTATAGATATGATGTTTTATCATCTAAATTTCTTTATTATGAAGATAAGAAGGATTCATATCATTATGGGTTACCATTACAAATAAAAAAAAACCAAGAATTTTCTTATCCTTATAATTACAACATACATAAAGACAAATTAGTTGATATGTGGTGGAGTATCCCTATCACTAATTATTTAGGAGTAACTAATATTATGGATATAGAGAAAAATACAGATAGAAAATATTTGGATTGGAAAATTCTCCATTTTTCTCTTAGAAATAAAATTGACATTGGAGCCTGGGTCGATCTCAGTACGATCAATAATAAAAATACTAAGACTGAACCAAAGAATTATAAAATTTTTGATAAAATGGATAATAAAGGTATTTTTTATTGCACAATTTATCAAAAAATCAACCCATTCCATCAAAAAAAAAACCTTTTTGATTGGATGGGAATGAACGAAGAAATGCTAAGTTATCCCATATCGAATCTAGAATCTTGGTTCTTCCCGGAATTTTTCTTACTTTATAATGCATATAAAATGAAACCCTGGATTATACCAATTAATTTCCTTTTTTCAAATTTTATTGAAAATAAAAACATTAATAGAAAGAAAAAAAAAAATCCTTTTATATCATCAAATGAAAAAAAATTTCTTGAATTAGAGAATCAAAATCACGACGAAAATCAATTCGTAGGACAAGGAGATCTTGAATTAAATGTCCAAGAGAACTTTGAATCTGGTTTCTCAAACCAACAAAAAAATATTGAAGAAGGTTATACGGAATCAGATATAAAAAAACGTATAAAAAAAAAACAAGACAAAGACAAAAGTAGTACAGAAGCAGAATTATATTCCTTACTGAAAAGGTATTTTCTTTTTCAATTGAAATGGAATATTTCTTTCAAGCAAAAACTGATCAAAAATATCAAAGTATATTCTTTCCTACTTAAATTGAAAAATCCAAGAGAAATTACCATATCCTCTATTGAAAAGAGAGAAATTAATCTGAATATAATGGGAATTCCTAAAGATTTAGATATTAAAGAATTGATGAAAAAGGGGATATTTATTATTGAACCGATTCGTCTGTCTATAAAAGATGATGGACAATTTATTCTGTATCAAACCATAAATATTTCATTGGTTCATAAGAGTAAACGCCAAAATAATCAAAAAAAATACAACGAAAATGTTGCTAAGAAGAATTTGGATGAATTGGTTCCAAGATATCAAAGGATGATGAAAAGTAGAGATAAAAACTATTATGATTTGCTTGCTCCTGAAAATATTTTATCTCCTAGGTGTCGTAGAGAATTAAGAATTCTAATTTGTTTTAATTCAAGTAATAATAATGGTGTGGATAAAAAAACAGCATTTTGCAATAGGAATCGGGTAAAAAACTGTAGTCAATTTTTTGATGAAAGCAAAGGCTTTGATCGAGATAAAAATAAACTTCTAAATTTAAAATTCTTTCTTTGGCCTAATTATCGATTAGAAGATTTAGCTTGTATGAATCGTTATTGGTTTGATACTAATAACGGAAGTCGTTTTAGTATATTAAGAATACATATGTATCCACGATGAAAAATGAATTTATGAAATTTTATCTTATATATTCCTTATTATCTGGTAGATAAATAGATGTACACACGCCTTATCCTACATTCAATTCCAATACATGATCCTAATTCGATGACGTATCCATTATACCCATAAATGAATCAACAGAATTTTCTTTGTTTATTTTCTTTGATAAAATGAATGAAGAAAATAAGGAAATTCACATTTAGGATTATTGTGTAGACCACATTAAAATTGTTAGCATTATTATTACTGATTGAGAAAATTCCATATTTGTTAAACATTAAAAAGGAAGGTTAAGAATTTATGACAAAAAATTCATTCATATCCGTTATTTCGCATGAAGAAAAGGAAGAAAACAGGGGGTCTGTTGAATTTCAAGTATTCCGTTTTACCAATAAGATACGGAGACTTACTTCACATTTGGAATTGCACAAAAAAGACTATTCATCTCAAAGAGGTCTACGAAAAATTCTTGGAAAACGTCAACGACTACTGTCTTATTTTTCAAAAAAAAATCGAGTACATTATAAAGAATTAATCAGTCAATTGAACATTCGAGAGCTAAAAACACGCTAATTTGAAGAGTCGTTTTGAATTATTTGATTTATTAGATCTTGAATTTTGATGAACTTCTTTTTGTTTTCAGCAATTCATGGAAAAATGAATTCATGAAAGAATGAATCGGGGAAAAACCTATGACTGTACCAATTACAAGAAAAGACCTCATGATAGTCAATATGGGCCCTCACCACCCATCAATGCATGGTGTTCTCCGACTCATCGTTACTTTAGATGGTGAAGATGTTATTGACTGTGAACCAATATTGGGTTATTTACACAGAGGAATGGAAAAAATTGCGGAAAACCGAACAATTATACAATATCTTCCTTATGTAACACGTTGGGATTATTTAGCTACTATGTTCACAGAGGCAATAACAGTAAATGGGCCAGAACAATTGGGAAATATTCAAGTACCTAAGAGAGCTAGTTATATCAGAGTAATTATGTTGGAGTTAAGTCGTATAGCTTCTCATTTGTTATGGCTTGGCCCTTTTATGGCAGATATTGGCGCACAGACCCCTTTCTTCTATATTTTCCGAGAAAGAGAATTAATATATGATTTATTCGAAGCTGCCACTGGTATGAGAATGATGCATAATTATTTTCGTATCGGAGGAGTAGCTGCCGATCTACCTTATGGATGGATAGATAAATGTTTAGATTTTTGTGATTATTTTTTAAAAGGGATTGATGAATACCAAAAACTTATTACACGAAATCCTATTTTTTTAGAACGAGTTGAAGGGGTGGGCATTATTGGTGGAGAAGAAGCAATAAATTGGGGTTTATCAGGACCAATGCTACGAGCTTCCGGAATACAATGGGATCTTCGTAAAATTGATCATTATGAGTCTTACGACGAATTTGATTGGGAAGTCCAATGGCAAAAAGAAGGAGATTCATTAGCTCGTTATTTAATACGAATTAGCGAAATGGCGGAATCCATCAAAATTATTCAACAAGCTTTAGAAGGAATCCCAGGGGGTCCTTATGAAAATTTAGAAATACGACGCTTTAATAGGATAAAATATCCTGAATGGAATGATTTTGAATATCGATTCATTAGTAAAAAACCGTCTCCTGCTTTTGAATTGTCGAAACAAGAACTTTATGTGAGAGTCGAAGCCCCAAAGGGAGAATTGGGAATATTTTTGATAGGAGATCAAAGTGTTTTTCCTTGGAGATGGAAAATTCGCCCACCGGGTTTTATCAATTTGCAAATTCTTCCTCAGTTAGTTAAAAAAATGAAATTGGCTGATATTATGACGATATTAGGTAGCATAGATATCATTATGGGGGAAGTTGATCGTTGAAATGATAATTGATACAACAGAAATACAAACTATCAATTCCTTTTCTAGGTTGGAATCCTTAAAGGAGATTTATGAGACTATATGGATGCTTGTACCTATTGTGATTCTCATATTGGGAATCACAATAGGTGTACTGGTGATTGTGTGGTTAGAAAGAGAAATATCCGCAAGTATACAACAACGTATTGGACCTGAATACGCCGGTCCGTTGGGAATTCTTCAAGCTCTAGCAGATGGGACAAAACTACTTTTTAAAGAGAACCTTCTTCCATCTAGAGGGGATATGCGTTTATTTAGTATCGGGCCCTCTCTAGCAGTCATATCAATTTTACTAAGTTATTCAGTAATTCCTTTTGGCTATCACCTTGTTCTAGCCGATCTCAGTATTGGTGTTTTTTTATGGATCGCCATTTCAAGTATTGCTCCAATTGGACTTCTTATGTCAGGATATGGATCAAATAATAAATATTCTTTTTTAGGTGGTCTACGGGCTGCTGCCCAATCAATTAGTTATGAAATACCATTAACTCTATCCGTGTTATCAATATCTCTACGTGTGATTCGTTCAGACATAAGTCTTCTTCCATTTTAAGTTTTTACGAAGAATGAAATTTAAACGTATTGAATAGATATCTTTATTTTTTTATTCACTTCTCGAGTTAATAAACTAAATCAGATAGTTAAATGAGTGAAAGAAAACAGCTTAGAAATTCGCCGTAAAAATTTTGAATCTCATTTCCCAAGTACAAGGGTTAAACAAAAATAAACATAAGCAGTCAAGACTGTTTACCCCAAGATTGATTTATTAATCATCAGGGCTTGAAGCGGGTTGAAAAGATCAACTTTATGGAGTTTTTACTATCTTTTCTATGAATTACCATAAAGATTGAGCAAAAATGAGTGGATGATTAGGAACACAAAAGTACACAAAGGATTCGTAATAGAAATTATGTAAGTTATCCGAAGAAACACTTATACATATAAAGAAATACTAAATTGGTGCTTTAAATTGGTAGAAATGATCAAGTAGTACTCCAAAAAATTCCGATCCAGAGTATGCTCCTATCCACCGATTAAATGAATGACTATCAGGAACGAAGTAATCCTTTACTTTGTTTTATTTTAAGCTTAAATAAAAGAAATAAGAGGACCAAAAAAAATTAAATACGTAATTGCAAAAAAATATTCATGGAAATGAAATTTTTGTCACGTCATAAATCATGAATGAATTTTGAATTCTTTTTCGAAATCGAAAATAATATAATTCTAATAAGGTAAAATATTTATTATTGGTAAAAAGAGTATTTTATTAATGAATAAAATTATTACTCAATAAAAAAAATCAAAAAAAAACTTGAAATTCTTAAAATTAAAGTAAAGAACGAGATCAATTCCGAAGCACTTTTTTATAGTCTAGCAGACAGAATTCCATTGGTCTAATTCAGGAACTTTTGATTAATTTTGACTTTATCTATTTTCCAAACATATCAAGATTAAAGAATATCGAATAGGTCCTTAGATTTATTTATGGCTCTCGAGGAGCCGTATGAGGTGAAAATCTCACGTACGGTTCTGTAATAGCGATGATAAGAGTGATCTTATCATCGACTATGATTATCTAACAGTTCAAGTACAGTTGATATAGTTGAGGCGCAGTCAAAATATGGTTTTTGGGGATGGAATTTGTGGCGGCAACCTATAGGGTTTATTGTTTTTCTAATTTCTTCTCTAGCGGAATGTGAGAGATTGCCTTTTGATTTACCAGAAGCCGAAGAAGAATTAGTAGCAGGTTATCAAACGGAATATTCGGGTATAAAATTTGGTTTATTTTATGTTGCTTCCTATTTAAATCTGCTAGTCTCTTCGTTATTTGTAACAGTTCTTTACTTGGGTGGTTGGAATCTCTCTATTCCATACATATTAATTCCTGAATTGTTTGAAATAAACAAGGCGTATGGAGTCTTTGGAACGACAATTGGTATTTTCATTACATTAGCAAAAACTTTTTTGTTCTTGTTCATTCCTATCGCAACAAGATGGACTTTACCTAGACTAAGAATGGACCAATTATTAAATCTTGGATGGAAATTTCTTTTACCTATTTCTTTAGGTAATCTATTATTAACAACTTCTTCCCAACTCCTTTCATTATAAATTCTATAAAATCAAAATACAAAAATTATTCAAATTTCATTTGTTAGCTTGTATCAAACAAGAGAAAGAAACAAAATCCAATTTTTGTATTTATTTTGACTATATGTTCCCTATGGTAACCGGATTTATCAATTATGGTCAACAAACAGTACGGGCGGCAAGGTACATTGGTCAAGGTTTTATGATTACCTTATCCCACGCCAACCGTTTACCTGTAACTATTCAATACCCTTATGAAAAATTGATCACATCGGAGCGTTTTCGTGGTCGAATCCACTTTGAATTTGATAAATGCATTGCTTGTGAAGTATGTGTTCGTGTATGTCCTATAGATCTACCTGTTGTAGATTGGAAATTGGAAACGGATATTCGAAAGAAACGATTGCTTAATTACAGTATTGATTTCGGAATCTGTATATTTTGTGGTAATTGTGTTGAGTATTGTCCAACAAATTGTTTATCAATGACTGAAGAATATGAGCTTTCTACTTATGATCGTCACGAATTAAATTATAATCAAATTGCTCTGGGTCGTTTACCAATATCAATAACGGATGATTACACAATTCGAACAATTTTGAATTCTCCTCAAACAAAAGAGAAATCTCATGATTGAAGAACAATTCTCAATTACTAAATTACTAAGGTTCTTTTATTTAATTGAAATTTTTTCTTCTTGGTTACTAACTAAAAATCTCGACCATTCACTATAATCTATTGGTTGATGAAAATTTCAACTTAATTTGTTTTGTATTGAAAATCTGTTTAATGTAATTGGAATAATTGCAAATAGTTTCGACCTATATTTCCGATAAAATAAAAAAGAATGCGATGGTTCTAATATAATAACTTTACCTACATCAAGTCGTACATATTAGGATTTAGCAATTAAGAACACATGAACCTCCTTTTTCCTGTTCAAGTCAATAAGATCATGAAAAATTAGGATTTTTTTATCTCTTATTTTACATATAATGGATTTACCTGGACCAATACATGATTTTCTTTTAGTCTTTCTGGGGTCAGGTCTTATATTAGGGGGTCTAGGAGTAGTATTACTTACCAATACCATTTTTTCTGCCTTTTCGCTGGGATTGGTTCTTGTTTGTATATCTTTATTATATATTCTAGCAAACTCTCATTTTGTAGCTTCTGCACAACTCCTTATTTACGTGGGAGCTATAAATGTTTTAATACTATTTGCTGTAATGTTCATGAATGAGCCAGAATATGACAAAGATTTTCATCTTTTTACCGTTGGGGACAGAGCTACTTCATTGGTTTGTACAAGTCTTTTTATTTCATTAATTAATACTATTCTAAATACGTCATGGTATGGGATTATTTGGACTACAAGATCAAACCAAATTCTAGAACAGGATTTGATAAATAATAGTCAACAAATAGGAATTCATTTATCAACAGATTTTTTTCTTCCATTTGAACTCATTTCCATAATTCTTTTAGTTTCTTTAATAGGTGCAATTGCTGTGGCTCGTCAATAATTTTTTTTTATTATCAATCAAAAAAAAAATCGATTTTATCGTATTAATTTCCATTCAATTCTATTCAAATTTATGTATAAAATGAAAATACTTTTAGTTCGATTTAGATTTCTTACTTACATATTTTTTTACTCTTAATTTATTCTATTCTAACTTGTTATATTCTAGTCAATCAAATCGGTTTAATTGTTTTTCATATTGAAATGAATCGAGATTGATAAGGAGTTGGTCAATGATGCTTGAACATGTACTTGTTTTGAGTGCCTATTTATTTTCTATGGGGATCTATGGATTAATCACGAGTCGAAATTTAGTTCGGGCTCTTATGTGTCTTGAACTTATATTGAATGCAGTTAATCTAAATTTTGTAACATTTTCAGATTTTTTTGATAGTCGTCAATTAAAAGGAAATATTTTCTCAATTTTTGTTATAGCTATTGCAGCCGCTGAAGCAGCTATTGGACTGGCTATTGTTTCTTCAATTTATCGTAACAGAAAATCAACTCGTATCAATCAATCGAATTTATTGAATAAGTAGTATTTTTTTATTATTCTATTTTATATTAACTATGTTATTATATTAGAATTAGTTATTATATAACAATTATAGAAATTAATAATAGTCATCAATTCAAATTTAATTACTAGGTACAGAACCTTAAGGTATAATCATACTGTAAAAAATAGAATAAATCAAAGTATTTTGGAACTCTTTTTTATTTTCTAATAATTCTAATAAGCCGATCCAATCCAGAAGTAGGTTGATTCGAATAATTCTGGTAAATCATTGATTCGTCTGGTATTTGAATATGTGGTTCATTTACTTTACTAGAACTAGATCGAAAATTAATGAAGTTAAAAAACAATTTTAGACACAATGTCACATTCAGTAAAGATTTATGATACATGTATAGGGTGTACTCAATGTGTTCGAGCTTGTCCCACAGATGTATTAGAAATGATACCTTGGGATGGATGTAAGGCTAAACAAATAGCTTCGGCTCCAAGAACAGAGGATTGTGTCGGTTGTAAAAGATGTGAATCTGCTTGTCCAACAGATTTTTTAAGTGTTCGGGTTTATTTATGGCATGAAACAACTCGCAGTATGGGTCTAGCTTATTGATAGATACGTTCCAGAAAACTCCACTTGAATCCATTTATTTATTCTATTTGGATTTTTTTTTACCGGCAAAACCCCGTACCCGAAAAGAAATATATTTCTTTTCGGGTACGGGGTTTTTTGGCTCAAGTGTATCTTGTCTTTACTACGAATTTTTTTCCTTGGTTAACAACCATTGTAATTTTGCCCATATTTTCGGGTTGTTTAATTTTCTTTCTTCCTCATAGAGGAAATAAGGTCATTAGGTGGTATACTATATTTATTTCGCTTTTAGAACTCCTTCTAATAACCTATGCATTCTGTTATCATTTCCAACCGGACGATCCATTAATGCAACTGACAGAAGATTATAAATGGATCAACTTTTTTGATTTCCACTGGAGATTAGGAATAGATGGGCTTTCAATAGGGCCCATTTTACTGACTGGATTCATCACCACTTTAGCTACGTTAGCGGCTTGGCCGGTTACTCGAGATTCACGATTATTCCATTTCCTGATGTTAGCAATGTACAGCGGTCAAATAGGATCATTTTCGTCTCGAGACCTTTTACTTTTTTTCATAATGTGGGAATTAGAATTAATTCCTGTTTATCTACTTTTATCCATGTGGGGGGGAAAGAAACGTCTCTACTCAGCTACTAAGTTTATTTTGTATACTGCAGGGGGTTCCATTTTTCTATTAATGGGAGTTCTGGGTGTTGGTTTATATGGTTCCAATGAACCAACATTAAATTTTGAAACATTAGTTAATCAATCATATCCCGTGGGATTAGAAATAATATTCTATATTGGATTTTTTATTGCTTTTGCTGTCAAGTTACCGATTATACCTTTACATACATGGTTACCGGATACCCACGGAGAAGCACATTACAGTACTTGTATGCTTTTAGCTGGAATCTTATTAAAAATGGGAGCATATGGATTGGTTCGGATTAATATGGAATTATTACCCCATGCTCATTCTATATTTTCTCCTTGGTTGATAATAATAGGGACAATGCAAATAATCTATGCAGCTTCAACATCTTCCGGGCAACGGAATTTAAAAAAAAGAATAGCCTATTCCTCCGTATCTCACATGGGTTTCATAATTATAGGAATTAGTTCTATAACTGATACAGGACTAAATGGAGCCATTTTACAAATAATATCTCATGGATTTATTGGTGCTGCACTTTTTTTCTTAGCGGGAACTAGTTACGATCGAATACGTCTTGTTTATCTCGACGAAATGGGCGGAATAGCTATTCCAATGCCAAAAATATTCACACTCTTCAGTAGTTTTTCAATGGCATCCCTTGCGTTACCAGGCATGAGTGGTTTCATTGCGGAATTAATAGTATTTTTTGGAATAATTACCAGCCAAACATATCTTTTAATGCCAAAAATACTAATAACTTTTGGAATGGCAATTGGAATTATATTAACTCCTATTTATTCATTATCTATGTTACGTCAAATGTTCTATGGATATAAGCTATTTAATATTCCAAACTCTTATTTTTTTGATTCTGGGCCGCGAGAGTTGTTTGTTTCTACTTCTATCTTTTTACCAGTAATAGGTATTGGCATTTACCCAGATTTCGTTCTCTCACTATCAGTTGAGAAAGTGGAAACTATTCTATCCAATTTTTTTTATAGATAGGTTTCCTTAAATGAATAAAGAAGTCTTCTTTACGTAAGAAGAAAGATTGAATTGGAATTATAATGAGACATGTTTGGCGTTTGTGAGAACCATTTAAATCACTATACTACTTGCATTTGATTTAAATGGTTCTCGCCTGAACTTACTTATGTCTTTATGCTGTGCCCGATGTTTGTACTCGTAAGGCCCTTTATTCAATTTAATTAAGCGTTAATGTAAATGAACCATAACTATGTAGGCCTATTCCTAATAGATTGACCCCAAAATAACATATCCAAATTATAAGAAAGCCTATAAAAGCCACAATTGCAGAATTTGCACCTTGCAAATTCTTATTTGTTCGAATATGTAAATAAATTGCAAATATGGTCCAAGTAATAAAAGACCAAGTTTCCTTTGGGTCCCAATTCCAATATGATCCCCACGCCTCATTGGCCCATACTGCTCCCGAAAGAATACCTATGGTTAAAAAGATAAATCCTAGACTAATAACACGATAACTCCAACGATCCAGCTGTTCAATCAACTGAGACCTGTAATAATTTCTAACGTAAAAGGGGAAAGCACTTTGGAAAATATTGCCTTTTTCATTTATGTATTGAATTTCATCGAAGAAAAATGACTTAGTTAATAAATGTTTTCTTTTATCAAAAATCCTTATTATACCTTTTTGAAATGTAATGATTATAAGTGCTACTGATAATAATGATCCGCATAAAAGAGCTGCATAACTCAATACCATCATACTTACATGCATCATTAACCACTGGGATTGGAGAGCAGGTACTAATATTGCGGATTGATGCATTTCAGTTAAAAGGCCCGAAGTAACAAACCCTTGGGTAAAAATAGCACTTGGCGCGGTTATTGCACTTAAAGTATTTTTCTGTTTTTTAAAATATGGAATCATATGAATAATGTAGAAACTCCAGGAGAGGAAGATTAATGATTCATATAGATTACTTAATGGGAAATGCTTCCAATAAAGCCAACGAGTAACTAATAATCCTGTTATACAAGAAAAAGTAACTATCATTCCTTTTTCGAATGAATTATATAGTCCTACTATTTCATTGACTAATAAAGTTATCAAATGGAGTGTAATTACGACAGAAACTGTTGAAAAAGAAATATGAATTAAAATATGCTCCAAAGTCGAAAAGATCATAAAAAATTGATATTTAAAAAAAAATCCCTCAATTAAAATTTTTGAAATGGAAATCCGAAATTTAATTCATTTTATTATAGGACTATTGAATTCTTTTGAGAATTTGTAAGATGCCATGCCGCCACTCGGACTCGAACCGAGATGCTCTTGCACTGCTTCCTAAGAGCAGCGTGTCTACCAATTTCACCATAGCGGCTTGTTTGAAATCATAATAGCCTGTTTTTATTCAATCGTCGAGATTGAAGGGGTTAATTCAATGTAATATTTTGTTTAGAAAACAGTAAAATTGATGAATAAAAAATCATTCAAAAAAAAATGTTTCAAGTTCATTTTATGATACCACTTTAATTTGTCAATGGACTTTTGTGTAGTTTCTGTTTTCTTGAAATGTAACGCTTGTAACTAGAACATTCTCTATTTTATCTCGGGATAGACCTCAATAAAGTTCTTTCTCATTTTTGGTTTAAAAATTATAAATAAATTAAATAATTGATTTATAATTTATTTCAAAAAAAAATACATTGATTTTTTAATACAGAAAAAAAAGATTTTTTGACTCACAATTTTAGCACGGCATCGAAGGGCTTTTTTATGTAAATGGATAGTTTTATATTCAAACAAAATAAATTAATTGGTAGGATTTTTATTGTCTCTATAGGTTATCTTAAGTTTCAACAAACCAATTAATTATTAAACTGCATATTTCATATAAAATTAATATTTGGTTGTGACAAAACAAATAGGTTGATGGGGAAAAAATCCCCATCCTAGAAATGAGAAAATACACTAAAAAAGAAAGGTGATGAAATCCTATATATATTTTCAAATTCAAACAAAAAAAGTACTATTTTTGTTATTTAATTTTATGGTCGACATAATAGTTCTTATTCTACATAATAAAAAAAATATATATAAAGTTTCAATCAAAAAATTTGTCAATTGAAATTGTTTATTTTCTATATTTTAGATTGAAAATAAATTCATTTTCAATTTCTTATCCCATTTTTGTGAGTTAGGACGATTTCGATTATTCCAAGGTTTGATTACTTATTTTTCGTACAAAAAAAAGAAACTTTTTGAATTTCCAGTGGAAAGAGATTTTCCTAACGAAAAAGCTTTTTTCGCTACCAACCGTCCTTTTCTTATCCAATGTTTTTTACGAATACGTTTTTTAGAAAGAGAGGTACGTTTTTTTGGAACTGCCATTGAAAATAAAATTCATTACTCATTGTTATAGTTGGATGTGAAAGACATCTGTTGGTCAAACGAATCTTTGTTTCTTATTCATTATCTATGTATTTAGATTCTATGCAATATCTTCTTCATTAAACTTTTATTTTAATAAAATATAAAAACAAAATCTAATTAAAAATATATTTTCCAATAAATATAAAATATTAGATTAGGAGAAACAAAATCTTCTATGGAATAGATGAAATAAGTAAAAAAATTCGTACAAAATTTATTAAGATTAATAAAAATTAAATTGAAATAATGAATCAAATTTTTGACTTATACGTATATGTTATGTCTATTTTTGTTGTGTTGCATTTAATTTACGTGTACGTAATAAGTCACATCGAAAAGTTTAATAACTCAACTCTTATAAGATTAACTTTTTAGAAGATTAACTTTTTAGTTAATCTTAATTGAAATTTTTTTAACATTCTATGTTATGTAAAATAAAAAGGAAAGTAATAGATATCCTTTTCTATAAAAAATCTAGAATTATAAAAAAAATATTGAATCTTGTTATATTTTTTTTGTTTGGAATGTAAGACAATCAAATCAAATAATTTTTCATAAAACTAGTTAATAATTTTGAATAAACTAACTAAAATAATTAGTAACTAGTTCCTATTTGTTTGTATCATTATTGATTTTATTATATCTTTAGATAGTATTTTTTTAGTTGAATTTTTTATCTTTTATTATTCTATATATGGATTCTAAGTAATTTAATAGAATAAGAAAAATAAATTTTAAAATTATATTTAAGTTATTAATTACATGTCTTGATTTTTTTATTGACTTCTTTCAAAAGAGGCAAGAACCGGTGAATTGTAAACCAAAAAATGAAATTAATTAAAAATTTTCTATTCTATTATGGAACATATATACCAATATGCATGGATTATACCCTTCATTCCACTTCCAGTTCCTTTGTTAATAGGAGCGGGACTTCTTTTTTTTCCGATACCAACAAAAAATCTTCGGCGTATATGGGCTTTTTCTAGTATTTTGGTGTTAAGTATAGTTATGATTTTTTCTATGAAACTGTCTATTCAGCAAATAAATAGTAATTTTATTTATCAATATGTATTGTCTTGGACCATTAATAATGATTTTTCTTTAGAATTCGGTTACTTGATCGATCCACTTACTTCTATTATGTCAATGTTAATCACTACTGTTGCAATTTTGGTTCTTATTTATAGTGATAATTATATGTCTCATGATCGGGGATATTTGCGATTTTTTGCTTATATGAGTTTTTTCAATACTTCCATGTTGGGATTAGTTACTAGTTCAAATTTGATACAAATTTATATTTTTTGGGAATTAGTTGGAATGTGTTCGTATCTATTAATAGGTTTTTGGTTCACACGACCTATTGCCGCAAATGCTTGTCAAAAAGCATTTGTGACTAATCGTATAGGGGATTTTGGCTTATTATTAGGAATTTTAGGCCTTTATTGGATAACGGGCAGTTTTGAGTTTGGGGATTTATTTGAAATATTCAATAACTTAATTAATAAGAATGAAATCAATTTTTTATTTTGTATTTTATGTACTTTGTTCTTATTTGCCGGTCCAGTTGCTAAATCCGCTCAATTTCCTCTTCATGTATGGTTACCTGATGCTATGGAGGGGCCTACTCCTATTTCAGCTCTCATACATGCCGCTACCATGGTAGCGGCGGGGATTTTTCTAGTTGCTCGACTTCTTCCTCTTTTCATAGTTATACCTTATACAATGAATGTAATATCTT